GGTTTAAGCGGATGCCCAAAAGAGGTCTAATAGTAGTTGAGTGGGAGTGGGCGTAAAGGCTGTGAACGAATCGGCTGTTGCAAGAAAGAAGACACCGTCTTTCGCTAATATACTTTTATTTTTTTTCTTTCCATGGCTTTTGTTTTTTCCGCCCCTCCAATATCCTTATATTCTGGTGATATTACTTCGAGCCTGGTTGTGTTATAGTTATTAATTTCATCTTATCCTGCATTTGAAATTTTATGTTTCGACATATTCTCCGTTTAATGCATCCCCCCGGGAAATGATTTGCTCTTCTTTTAGTTGTAGTTGTTGCAGTTGACTTTGAAAGAGTAGTCTGATAAACATTGATTGTAGTGGCCCTTTCTTCCTGATACATTTTGGTATCTTGTTTCCGATCATAACAATAGGGACATTAGTTCTTTTTGTACTGTCGGTTGAAGACTTTGACTCAAGTGTCGACATCTGTCCATCTAAGAGTTGGACTAGTCTTTCTTCGAAGTGCTTTCCTCCTTCTGTAGGTGACATTTCCTTGCTTTCCGTCTGCGGCTCTTGGACTTGCTCAAAGAGCCAGAGGTCATCATGATCCTGTCCTCTGGGGAACTCATTTAGACGTGAATCGGCAAAATGGATTCGGAGCACAGGGCTTAGAAAGAGAAAGATGAGATTGAGATAGGCTTTGAGGGGGGCTTGCTTCATTTGATCTTTCCCATCCCAAGAGAGATGGTGAAGTGGGCTTCTTTCACGGCCGAATCATAGAAAATAAGGGCGATCTTATACTCGGCTTCTGCTCTAGTGGTTGAACGCTTCTCCCTTTCATTGGCTTCCACCGGCCTGAACTGTCCTAGTCTGAACTCTTTCACCTCGTCAACTCGGACTCGGGCAAGCGGGTTCACTCGTATCCTCTTTTCCTTTGGGGTTGGTTACTGCCCCATCCCTTGAATTGCCTTGGGACCGGCCTTCAAAGAAAGATCTGAACATTTGCGTAGATGAGATCACGAGACCAAGCCAATTCACATCCTCTTCTCTTGGTCTTCGAGTGCTGGGATAAATCCCTATCTTCTCTCGCTCGATTGGGCGCTACTTGCCTATTGACAGAAGTCATCTCCGAAAAAGCTGCTGTTCGTGCTCAACTCGCTTTGTTTGTTGATGTCACAAGGGCTGGAAGAGCAATGCCCTTCACAGCCAGACCTTGACGCCCTACTTCATCGTACAGACGCCACATTAATCCAAAACGAACTAACAGTGGATCTGAACGAGAAGTTTTCCAGTGTCTTTCAACAACTGGAGCGTCAAAGAACTTTTGAAGAGTTACCTACTGACTGCTTGCAGTCGTATGGTACCACCTGACATAGTCAAGCCATTGTCCCATCCAAGCCCTCATCAAAGAAGACTCGGTAAACCAAGCCGAAACCTCTGATGGATACAAAGATTCCGGAGGAAGAAAAAGATCTTTAGGCTTATATGCCTTGCGTAAAATATTGCGATGGCTCTGGCTAACAATCTTAATCGCCTTCTCCTGCTCATCCACGGCCTTATCCTCTCGTATTCCCCCGTCTCTGACTCGCTCCTACCTACTCCTATTCCCTACATATACTTCCTCTTTGATTGCTGACTGGCTATTGCTAAGAAGAGAAGGCCATGAGCTAAATTTTTTTCCTCTCTTGCTCAACTAGAAGATCCAGGGTCTAAAGGTACAAGAGGTTATGAAATAGAAGACGCTTGCTTTCGATGGCGATTCCTACGACTACTTAATATATATATTTATTACTATTCCTATTTCTTTTTCTGGTGTTGCTTGTGCCTGTTGCTGCTCCTGGTCTTCCCATTGACTTCCGCCGAATACGAAAGGTAAAAAGCAAGTCAATCTATTAGCCATCTCCCTTCGGCTCCTCTTTAGATCGTGGACTCGGGCTTCTTAAGTTAAGGGAAGCACTTCGTTCCACTCGTTCTAGACATACTCTAAACTCCTAACAAGCAAGAGAAAGAAGGAAAACAAGGAGTAAACAAGAGCTACAACAACTAGAGTGTCAAGGCCAGGAGGAGGCAAGGGAAGTCTCTTTTTGGAAGCGAAGCGACCTAGTCGAGCTATTGTCAAGTTAAGCAGTTCCTCTTGTCGAGCTAGACTCTACTCGCGCTATAGTCGAGGAAAGCTCGCGCGTTATTCGTGTTAAGCTGTCGAGTTAACTAGACTCGAGGAACTAATCCTTTAGGCAACTCCTCCTCTCTGAGAAGAGGACACTTACTTAGTTCAGTGCAACAACAAAAGAAAGGACCCTTACCCCTCTATATCCCTTTTGGGGGGAAGATCAAACTCTTTAACTCAATCTACTACTACTGTTCTCACTCATTGACATAAGTAAAAGCTACCAGTTCCTTACTCAAAGAACTCGTACCGGTACTCTTGAGTTCACAACCCTAAAAACCTTAGATTGGAGTAGAAACTCGATCCTACTAATTACGTAGAACCATGAACCATCGATCGAGTGAGTTCGAGGTGGTTCATGCTTTCTATATAACTCGCTGTACGCGGTTGTAACCATGCGTCATGCGTGCCGTAAGCGGGCTCTGGTGGGGGAACCCGTAGGAAGGGGGGACGACCCGCCGAATTCACATCAGAAATCGCCAGAACACAAACGAAATCTTGAATTGCGTATAGAAAGAAAACGAACCACTTCTATTCTCGGAGCTGAGGTATATGAAGAATGGCTTTTTGGTCCCTTTCGTCCAGTGGTTAGGACATCGTCTTTTCATGTCGAAGACACGGGTTCGATTCCCGTAAGGGATGGCTACTCTTTCCCGGCCGCTTTCAGTTAGTGTTCATTGCTGAGTGATCGCTCGCTATCTGGCTGGAAAAGGTGGTCCGGAAGCTTTCTCTCTCCCAGCAAGCAAGACGAGATCACCACTTCTCTCAGTAATGGACTTCCTTTAATTCTTCCTTAGCCTTAGATGTCCTATCATGGATTATCGAACCTCCGACAGACAGAATCCCCATGCATGCGTTCTTTCTCTCCTCCCCTCAGCCATACATCTCTTTTTTTTTCTTTTGGCCGTTTTTCTTAGGCATTGAACCCCACCTTAGGTGCTGAGTGGTGTCCTCCCCTCCCTAATACCTAAAAAAAAGTTCCGTCTATGGAGCTTAAAGCTTAAACCATGGCATGCTTGACTCAGAATTGGCAGCAGTAAGTTGGCCTAGTCTCTTGCCCAGCCTTCGCCTTCTTCAGTGGCCAAGTTGAAGCGTTCAACGGTTCTTCGGCCTACCACCTTTCTTTTTCAAGGTTGAGCTTGTTCAATGGAAGCTAATGCTATGCTGCCCTTCCCTTGTTCAAGAGAAGGCGAGGACTTTCTTTTAGCTACCGGCCCAAACAAAAGAGATTAGCCTCTTGATCGATCGATTGATTGGATTGCAGTACGAAGGGGTTTAAGAAGGAGGCATTGGAGAGAAGTAGGCATGGTGGCCAACCAAGGCAGTGAAATCGAGACAATCAATCGGAAGAGGGTTTAGTTAGGAGTCCGGGTTCCATCCTATAAGTTGAAGGAAGGGAGCAAAGGAAGTTCTCTTTGCCCTTAGTCTTGGGTTCAGTGAATAGGGAACTTAGGTTAGGTTAGTCTTATTCCCTAGCTGAGTGAATAGGCCGATCTTTCGTATAGTGATAACGCTTTCTCTTTCTTATAGGGGTCTCTTTTCTCTGACTTGACTCAGCTTGACCTACTTGACTCAGCGGTTAGAGTATCGCTTTCATACGGCGAGAGTCATTGGTTCAAATCCAATAGTAGGTAAGGCCGAAAGCCCTGCTTTTGCCAGCATGACAGCAAGCACGGACTGGCGGAGTCGAATGACCAAAGCATCGGTTGCTTCCACTTGTGGCCTTCTTCGACCGCCTTGACACCTGAATCTCAGGGAACCCCCTCTCCTCTATTCTTATCTTCATGTATGTCTTTATGTGGGCTGCCTGCCCCGTCCCGAATAGACGAACAGGAAAAAGCTAAAGGCGCGAGAGAGAGTTTATACTCAATGCACCTCCCCTCTTCCACAATTAGGTGAAGACCAGGGGGCCGGAAACCCCAACGGGAAACCTTTCACCGCGCCACACGATTCTTTCGCGAAGCGCTCTCCTATAACTCTAACCAAGCGCACTCCTGCCTCCGCAAGCAAAGAGGTTTCAAAGATACCAGGCGACCAAGTGAAAGTGAACAGCCCCGAGCAAATCTTCTAGAGAGCGTACCCGTTGTAGCCAAACAACAAAAAAAAGAAAGCATATGAACAGCAGCATCTATAGTTGTGGACAGTAAAAAAAAAGAGGTTCTTCGAAGCTGTGCTAATGGTGGTCAAGGATAAGGTACTAGTTTCAGTGGGAGACATTAAGTCTGCATGATAAATCTGGGAGACTCCACAGAGAATGTATGAGTCAGTGACAATGGTAAACATGAAGTTTCTTCGGCAACGGTTTTTTCCAAGCAAGATGCAAGAGGGGACGAGCGTGTCTCAGCACTTAGACAAGATGGAGAAGATTCTCAAAGAATTTTGAGCAGTGAGAGTCAAAATGACTGATCGTGATTAGTGACCGGGAAGTCTGCTGAAGTCGTTTGAGTCTTTGACAACCACTCTCTCCCGTGAAACTCCTCCTTTAACTATGATTGATCTGACCATTTTCTTTAGGCAGAAGCTTAAAAGAGATTTGAACAGCAGTCTGAAAAGAAAAGACTAATGCTGCGCAAAAGAATATGTTTCAAAAGAAGAAAAAGCACAAAGTTAGTGCAGAATAACCTGAAAAACATATAGTGTTGGTCCTTCAATGCAAGAAGAAAGGTAACTTGAGTTTTGAGTGCCCATAAAAGAAAGGCAGAATTTTGTGCAGATATGATTGAAGAACTAGGTTCTTCATATATGGATCATCACATCAATATCGCGCCGTGGCCCCTATACGAAATAAATGAAAGAAAGCATGAAAGCACTAATAGAAATACATTCATTATAGGAACACATGAAAATATAAGAACTACATATATAGATCCGCTTACACAAGGAAAGCCTTGCGTAAGCGGATCCCCCATTAAGGATATAAGAGTGGTCAGGAGTGTGTGCAAGGCAGTTTGATTTATAATGTTTAGTGAGGTATTGATTTCCTAGGGTAAGCGCTGTGTCTTGACTTTCAAGCCTTTAAGTCTCTTGGGTAAATAGGGATCCTAATCCTAGGCAAGCTAGTCAGTTAAGTTTCTCTTCATTTTCCGAGATAAGCAGTTCCATTCCTTCGCCTTCTCCAGGATTTGACCCTTCGCTTTCCACTGAGCTGAGGTAATCCCTGAAGCCCCTCTGCTTGCAGTGGCAGTTGCCAGCGAGTAAGACAGTGAAAGCTATGGCTAGGGATTTTCTGCTTGACAAGGAGAGGAATCGTTTTGGACTTTAGCTTCTCCCTGGTATAGAATACAATACGATTACTTTACCCAGTTATCTTCTCTTTCTTTAGAAGCAGTATAACCATATAGTAAGAAAGCGGGATTTTTGGTTGAAAATGGGAAAGATTGGCTGAATTCCTATCCCAACTGTCGAATCCAAAGCCTAAACCGTCACTCCGCCTTTCACTCGTTTGCAAACAATAGAATGGCATGAAGGAGTGGAATCAAATCAGCAAGGGAACTAGTTGCCAGAGGCATTCGAGCAAAGGCTAAGCCCTTATTCTTGAAAAATAGGCATATGGGTGATAAGGAACTTGAAACAGGCATGGACAGAAGTATACCCCTCCTTTTGATGGTGAATGTCGGAAATCGTCTTCCCGGATCACCTTTGATGGACATGAAAAAGGATCTGCTAGGCTGTCTTACATGTCCCCAAAAGCAAAAGAGCTCCTTTCCTTCCCCATGTGGAAGAAGTTTACACACAGGGGGGCCTACAACCTCGACCTCAGTATGAAAAGCATCTAGGAATCGACGGTGGTCAATCTTCCTTCTTCTTTGGCATCTCGACTGGAGAGCATGAAAACAAGACTGGAAGAGGGCTCAGGTATCAACGTCCTTAGCCCGCATTGATCAATATCAATAAGAATAGCAGTCGTATAGGCGCCATTCCTCTCCAACCAGTCGAGTGACTACGTTCCTTTTGTGAAAAAAGAGAATTTTCGGGTTTGTATTCAATTCAATTGGAACAAACTCCTTTTATGGGTTACGGGAAGAATCCCGAATCGAATCCCAAGAGACTAAGTTAGAGCAATTACCAAATCCAGCAGAATTAATCCCTACTGTTCTCCTTCACTAACTGAGAAAATGTTCGTTACGCAGTACAGCTAGTTACCTCAGTGACTCATCAGTTACTCAGTTACAGTCAATGTGAACTTAGTTTCCCCGACTCTCACTGCTGCTACAGCATCCTTGGCAGCATCCGTCACTCTCACTCACTCTGAATCTGGGACTATTCAATGATACAGTCTCAAAGAAGGATTTTCACTGCAGCAGATACTTGAATTGGCTTTCGATCTAAAGACTTGACTTTCACTTTCGACCAGCTTCTATTTGCTAAAGCTTCACTTGCTCAAATTCGGTGTATTCAGACTCTTGTAAGCAGCTTTTTTTTGTGCAAGCTCAGGCCAAAGAATTCACCCAGCAAAGTCCAAGATATCTTTCCTTCCCATAATTTCCCAAGGGAAATATCAGCATCTATTAGTTCAGATTGTGGTTTTTCTAAGGTGACTGATCTTGGAAGATCTTTTTTGGTGCCTATTTTTCGGCAGACGCAGTAATCTTTATGCTTATATTTTAAGTAGAGTCTAGACTAAGTTAGCGAGATGGAAGGCAGGGCTACGTTGATTCAGTCTGTGACTCAGTCAATCCCAGTATACACGATGCATACTACTTATCTACCCACAAGAGTCTGTAATTCTTTGGATAAACTAAATAGGGACTTCTTGTGGTTGTTGTGTTGGAACCGGCTGCTTACCAATGCCAATGAGTTCGATCCATTAGGTTCTTCGATTTGTTCAGAAAAGAAACGAGAGACAAGAAAACATCTTTGATTACGATTAAAAAGAAAAATCTCAAATAGACCAAGATCCAATTTCGGGTCATTTCTTGGTGAACATAATCTGAAATAATCTCTTCGATCCCTTCATTTATGTGCCAGAATAAAGAGAGATTTGGTAGGAAAGTGGAAGAGACTTTTTTGTATATTAAAATCAAAGGGAGTGGGAAAGCTGCAGTAATTCTTTGGAAAAGCCCGGTTCTCTTTGTCTTCGAGCTTTCATTCCTCAATCCACTGTTTCGTTCCTTCATATACCTCCCCACCAATAGATAGAGACAAATGGGAATAACCGAACCACGTCTACAAAATGCCAGTACCATGCAGCTGCTTCAAAGCCAACGTGATGCTCCTTGGTCAGATGACCAAGATATTGGCGAATACCACATATGATCAAGAAAAGAGTACCTATAATCACATGAAAACCATGAAAGCCAGTTGCTAAGAAAAAGGTAGAACCATAAATACTATCCGAAATAGTGAAGGGTGCT